GGGATTTCTTTTTCTAGATATACTCGAAAAAAGGACTAGGGTTTGTACTGATAAAACGAAAAAAACCTGTTTACCAAAAATGTATGATCCTTTTTTGAATGGGCCCTATCGTGGAAGAATCAAAAAATTGATTCATAGTTGTGGAAGAATCGAAGCTGAAACTTCTCAACCTAGTGAAAGCGAAAAGGATGCAATTCTTGAATCTCGTAGAAAACTCCACAATGAAATTCGTGAATCTAAATCTCGTAGAAGAAAAAACAATGCAACTTATAAATCTCGTAGAAGAAAAAACAATGCAACTTATAAATCTCGTAGAAGAAAAAACAATGCAACTTATAAATCTCGTAGAAGAAAAAACAATGCAACTTATAAATCTCGTAGAAGAAAAAACAATGCAACTTATAAATCTCGTAGAAGAAAAAACAATGCAACTTATAAATCTCGTAGAAGAAAAAACAATGCAACTTATAAATCTCGTGGAAGAATCAACATTAGAACTTCTAAATCTCGTGGAAGAAAAAATAATGCAACTTATAAATCTCGTGGCAGAATCAACATTGGAACTTTAAAATCTAAACTTAACCAAATCCTTGCTCTAAATCAAATTCATGATACCCTTCTTCCAGGTTTCCTTCTCGATTCCCCAAAATATGAACAGACACTCTTAGCGATACTAAAAAGAAAAACACGACAACTAAGAAGAGAAGGAAAATTATATTCTAATCCTTTGGAAAAATTATATTCTAATCCTTTGGAAAAAAGGGGAGGAAGAATTGATTGGGAACAGCTAAAAAAAAAAAGGGTAAAGCAAATAAGAAGATATAATATCGGAATATATCTTGGACAACAAGAAATCTTTAAAAAAGTCCCTCGATGGTCATACAAATTACTCACCGAGTTAGAACAAGATCTAGAATCATACATTGAGTCCTATCGGGACGCGTCTGAGATTCTCTCACCACCATTTAAACGTAAACTTCGTTATAGTCCTGAGAATGTGGATAGTATTACTACCAAAGGTACTAATACTAATGATAATAGTACTAATACTAATGAAAATGGTACTAATACTAATGAAAATGGTACTAATACTAATGAAAATGGTACTAATACTAATGATAATGGTACTAATACTAATGATAATGGTACTAATACTGATGATGATCATGATATTGATATTATTGATATTGAGAAATACCTTGATATTATTGATGTTGAGAAAGCCCAGCTGATTATGGTGGACCTGTCGCGCGAACCAGACTTTGATCAGGGGGTAATCAAAGGTTCTATGGGCTCCCAAAGGCGTAAAAGAGGAGTTATTTTAAGACGGATTGAAATAGATCCGCATTCCCCTCTTTTTTTTGGCTTCTTAAAAAGTAGACTGTCTATTTATTTCGGGGTATTGAACCCGAAGGTCCTTGTTTTGAAAATTAAAAATTTGATGCATAGGTTTGGAAGCAAAAAAGGGGGCCTTTTGACTCTTAACGAACGTAACAAAGAACAGACAAAAACAAAAAGTAAGATAGACGAAAAAGAACTGACAGCGGAAAAGCTCGCCGAAGACATACAAATATACGAAATCGAAAAAGACGAGGTACAGTGGCACGCAACGGAAGAATGGGATAATCTTGTATATTATGGGCAGGGAGTAAGAGGTTGTATATTACTTTTTAACTCATATTTTAGAAAATATATTGCATTGCCTTCATTGATAATAGCTAAAAATATTGGCCGTTTCTTATTATTGCAAAAGACCGAGTGGTCTGAGGATAGAGAGGACTGGGAGAAAGAGGTTCATGTTAAATGCACCTATAGCGGTGGTCCTGTATCCGACAAAGCCACAGCATTTCCGGAGGATTGGTTCAATGAGGGTCTTCAGATCAAAGTTTTATGTCCTTTTATTTTGAAACCTTGGCACACAGCGGCTGATAGAGAAAATGAAAGCGGCGATTTTGCTTTTTTAAGGACTATGTGGGGACTAGCTGAATATCCTTTGGGTTTTGCCCGACACGACCCTTCCTTTTCCATTTTTTTTACGCCCATTTTTAAAGAACTAGAAGAAATAATTCAAAAATTAAAAAAGAAAAAAAAATTCAAAAAGAACGAGTTTCGAGTTATAAGAAGAGTTTTCAACAAAATAATAAAACCAAAATTTGTTCTAGTTCTACAAGGCTCAAAAGAAAGAATAAAATGGCTTATCAAAAAGGTTCTAGTTCTAAAAAGAAAAAAAGAAGAACTTTTAAAAAAACTAAAAGAAAATCCAATATTTAAATTGATGGGAGTATATGAATCGAGTGAAACTAAAAAAGAAAAAGATTCTATAATCAGCAATGAGATAATTCATGAATCATTTAGTCAAATTCGATCTACAGCTTGGACAAATTCAGAAGAAAAAATAAAACATCTGATTAATAGAACAAGCACAATCAAAAAGAAAATAGAAAGAATTACAAAAGAAAAAAAAAAAGTCACTCCAGGACTAAATAATAGTACTAACAACAAAAATCAAAATAATAATGTAGAATCACCAAAAAATATTTGGAAAATTGTAAAAAGAAGAAATGTTCGATTAATAAGTAAATTGCATTATTTTAAAAAATTTTTCATTGAAAAAATATACAAAATATGCCTAGATATCTTTCTATGTATCATTAATATTTCTAGAATCAATTTAACAAAAAAAATTTTTGATAAAGACATTTACAATACTGAAACAAATCAAAAAAGAATTACCTTTAGTTCGACTATAAAAAATATAAATAAGAGGACGTCACATATTTTTCTTAAATTTTTTTCCTTGCCAGATTTATCTTCCCTGTCACAAGCATATGTATTTTACAAATTATCACAAACCCAAGTTAGTGATAAGTTAAGATCTGTTCTTCAATATCGCGGAACGTCTTTTTTTCTTAAGACTGCAATAAAGGATTCTTTTGAAAGACAAGGAATATTTCATTCCGAATTAAAGCATAAGAAACTTCGAAATTTTGGAACGAATCCATGGAAAAACTGGTTAAGAGGTCATTATCAATACAATTTATCTCAGATTAGATGGTCTCTATTAATCCCACAAAAATGGCGAAATGGAGTCAACCAACGCCATACGCCTCAAAATAAAGATTTCAATAAAGGAGATTCATATGAAAAAGACCCATTACTTCATTACAAAAAACAAAATGATTCAGAAGTATATTCATTAACAAATCAAAAAAATAAGTTTCAAAAAAACTATAGATATGATCTTTTAGCATATAAATCTATTTATTCTGAAACTAAGAAGGACTCCTATATTTATAAATTTCCATTACAAGTAAATAAGAAACAAGTAAATAAGAACCAAGAGATCTCTTATAATTACACCACACAGAAAGACAAATTATTTGATATACCAGAGGATATTTTTATCAACAATTATCTAGACAAGAATTATCTAGATCTAGATCTAGACAAGATGGGAAAAACTCGAAATAGAAAATATTATAGAAAATATTTTGATTTTGATTGGGAGATTCTCAAAAATTTTCCAGTCAATTTTGAGGCCTGGATGAAGATCGATCCTAACCATAATACAAATACTAAGATTGGGACTAATAATTCTCAAATAATTGAGAATAGAGGTCTTATTTATGATATGATGTGTTCGTATCCAGAAATCAACAGGTATACAGAAATCGAAGAGGATCCAGAAATCAACAAGGATACAGAAATCAAAGAGGATCCAGAAATCAACAAGGATACAGAAATCAAAGAAATCAATCCGCTCAATCACAAAAAACACAAAAAAAGCTTTTTTAATTGGATGGGAATGAATGAAGAAATCTTCGATGAACCCATAGCGAATTCGAATCGGGAAGATTGGTTCTTCCCAGAATTTAAGCTACTTAAGGAGACATATAAAATGAAACCGTGGGTTAGACCAATCAAATTACTTCTTTTAAATTTTAAAGGAAAAGAAATTGTTAGTAAAGAACAAGAAGATGTTAGTAAAGAAAAAGAAAATGTTAGGAAAAAGAAAGAAATTGTTAGTAAAGGAAAACAAAATGTTAGTAAAGAAAAAGAAAATGTTAGGAAAAAGAAAGAAATTGTTAGTAAAGGAAAACAAAATGTTAGGAAAAATAAAGCAAATGTTAGGAAAGGAAAAGAAAATGTTAGTAAAGGAAAAGAAATTGTTAGTAAAGAACAAGAAAATGTTAGTAAAAAAAAAGAAGATGTTAGTAAAGAAAAAGAAAATGTTAGTAAAGGAAAAGAAAATGTTAGTAAAGAAAAAGAAGATGTTAGTAAAGAACAAGAAGATGTTAATAAAGAAAAAGAAAATGTTAGTGAAGACATCCAAGAAGTTATTACAACACATTATGAAAAATGGTTCATGAAAACAGAAAACCAATACCAGAGTTACCCGAAGAGTAAACTAGGTTTCTTTCAGTATATTAACCAGTATTTGACTTTTCAATTGGAAGTGCATCAGGAGTTGGATCTGTCCAAGCATATCAGGTTCTATTCTATGGTGAATAACATAAGAAAGATTTCAAGACACAAACCAATTACTTTGTCCTATCTTCGAATGGGAGATGTGTATATGGAAAACATGGTATTGCTGCCTGGTTTGAATTTTACTTTTACAGACTGGGTGAAAAATAGGGTAGTGATTTTCAAACCCCAATTCAATCTGTCTATAAAAAATCATGAACAATTTCTTATGTATCAAGCCATAGGTATTTCATTGGTTCATAAGAGTAAGCAACAAACTAATCAAAGATACGGAAAACAAAACTATGTTGATAAGGATAATTTTGATTTGCTTGTTCCTGAAATGATTTTATCGTCTAGACGTCGTAGAGAATTGAGAATTCTCAATTCTTTCAATTTCAATTTAAAGAATAGGAATGGTGTGGATATAAATCCAGTATTTTGCAAGGAGAACAGCATAAAAAGCTGGGGTCAATTTTTGGATGAAAGTAAACACCTTGATAGAGATAAAAATGAATTAATTAAACTAAAGT